TTTTTTTTTTAGTTTTTTTTTTTTTTGTGTGTAATGCGCCTTTACTACAGTTTTCTTTATTATTGATAGGAATTCTCTTGTTAAGACCCTATGAATCAATTAAAACCCCAGATTCATACTAGAACCACGATGATTCAATAAAACCCTTTATAAATATAAACTAATTCCAAAAATTCCTTGAGTAAGAACTCTTGGATTATCACTTATTCAATGAATAACTAGAATGAATAAAAATCCAAAGACACCTTTGTCCTTTGATCAAAATAAGCATAAATAGGAGTTTGAAAGAATAAAAATCTTTCGATTTATAACTTCTAAATCTAACCCTTTGAAGAAAAAAAAAATGGAAGTCCGGACACGAGGTCTGAATATTAAGTATGAATCATAGTGCTAATAATACTTTGTAATCTATTTCCTATATTCCGTGCTTCAGATACTAGAATGAATATCCGACGAAGTAAAACCATCTCGATCAAGATGACAGACGCATTCTCTGTACTATCCATAGGATCAATTATAACAAGTCACACACTCATATTCCGGAACTACAGAAACAAAGAAATTCCACGATCGAACTACCAAAATAGAATGGGATAAAAATCAGAGACCTAAATGCTTCACTTTGTATTGAAAAGCTAGTTACTAGTTCTTGTGAATCTAATTCGTTCCAATTCCGTCCAGTAAAATGGAAGAATTATAAATCTCCAAAATAATAGATAGGAATACCGCAAAAAGGGCCATTGCGATACCCATCAAAGGAGTAGTTCCCCACCCAGGAGCCACTTTACCGTATTCTGAATTCAATGGTTTCAATAAACTCCCTACAGTAGTTCGTCTTGGACCAGATCTAGAACTACTCTCAACGGTTTGTGTAGCCATAAATCGTATTTTATATTCATTGAGATCTGTTGACTTTGTATACCATTCCGTTGTAAATAAATGATCTTATCATAGATCCATTGTGGTCTTGAAACTATATAATAATGGAAACAGCAACCCTAGTTGCCATCTTTATATCGGGTTTACTTGTAAGTTTTACTGGGTACGCCTTATATACTGCTTTTGGGCAACCCTCTCAACAACTAAGAGATCCATTCGAGGAACACGGAGACTAGTTGAGGTAATGAGCCTCTCAATATTGAGAGGCTCACTACTTTCAATTGAGATAATGAAAAATCATTTCACCTTTTTAGTTGGAACTTTAGGTGGTTCTCGAAAAAAGATAGCGAAAAAAATTATTCCTAAAGTTGAGACTAAGAGGAATGTATAAACCAATGCTTCCATAGATTCGATCGTGGTTTACAATTATAGCTTCCATACCTGTTTATTGGGGATCGTCTCCCGGATAAAGAAAGAGCAAGAGTCAAAGAAAAGGTAGCGATTCAAATCAAGATTTATCTGGTACCCTACAGTTTTTCACAAAACTAAAGACGAAAAATAACAAAACAATATTGTATCAGATTACTTGTCTTCTTGTAGTTGGATCTCCAAGTTTTTGGAATGCCCCAAATTCTACTTGAGCATCCAAATCTGGGTCAATCCCAGCAAAAACATCTCTGAACAAGGTTCTAGCACCATGCCAAATGTGTCCGAAGAAAAAGAGAAGAGCAAACGAAGCATGTCCAAAAGTAAACCAACCCCTCGGACTGCTACGAAAAACACCGTCGGATTTCAAAGTAGCACGATCTAATTCAAAAATTTCACCCAATTGAGCACGTCTAGCATATTTTTTCACAGTAGCGGGATCACTATAACTGACTCCATTGAGTTCGCCACCATAGAACTCAACAGTTACACCTACTTGTTCGACACTGTATTTCGATTCTGCCCTTCTAAAAGGAACATCGGCTCTAACAATTCCGTCTCCGTCTACCAAAACAACCGGAAATGTTTCAAAAAAGGTAGGCATACGACGTACAAAAAGTTCACGCCCCTCTTTATCTCTAAAAAGAGGGTGTCCTAACCACCCAACAGCAATTCCATCCCCATTGTCCATTGAGCCCGCTCTGAATAATCCCCCCTTTGCTGGATTATTGCCGATGTAATCATAAAAAGCTAATTTTTCAGGAATTTTAGACCAAGCTTCGGATAAACTTTGATTTTCGGCTAGCCCAGCACCAACTCGTCGATATATTTCTTGTTGGAAGTATCCTTGATCCCATTGATAACGAGTGGGACCAAATAATTCAATCGGGGTAGTTGCCGAACCATACCACATAGTTCCAGCAACCACAAAAGCTGCAAAAAAGACAGCAGCGATACTACTGGAAAGGACAGTTTCAATATTTCCCATACGTAATCCTTTGTATAGACGTTGGGGCGGACGGACACTAAGATGGAATAGACCCGCCAATATGCCCAAGGTACCTGCTGCAATATGATGAGAGGCTATTCCTCCCGGAACAAAAGGATCAAAACCTTCCACACCCCACGCCGGATTTACAGATTGTACCCTTCCGGTTAGTCCATAAGGATCGGATACCCATATTCCCGGACCATACAATCCTGTTACATGAAATGCGCCAAAACCAAAGCAAGCCAACCCTGAGAGAAATAAATGAATTCCAAAGATTTTGGGCAAATCCAAAGAGGGTTTTCCTGTACGTTCATCACAAAATATTTCTAGATCCCAATACACCCAGTGCCAGATAGCTGCCAAAAAGCATAAGCCAGAAAACACAATATGTGCACCGGCCACGCCTTCGTAACTCCAAATACCCGGATTCGTTATAGTCCCTCCTGTGATACTCCAACCGCCCCATGAATTGGTTATTCCTAAACGAGTCATGAAGGGTATAACGAACATACCTTGTCTCCACATTGGATCAAGAACAGGGTCAGAGGGATCAAAAACTGCTAATTCGTATAGAGCCATCGAACCGGCCCAACCAGCAACCAGAGCTGTATGCATTATATGGACAGCAAGCAAACGACCGGGATCATTCAATACGACGGTATGAACACGATACCAAGGCAAACCCATGGAAATACCCCTCTATCAACGAAAAATAGACACTATGTAACTTTATTGCACTGGAAAAAAACTATACTATGGACCTTCCCTTTTGAGTGGATTATCTCGGGGAAAGGATTAATATTTGTTCTATTCTTTTAGTAATAATGTCTTTTATTAATATTATTAATAATGGAACAATTTTGTTTGTAGGAACAAAAAGAAGCAGATCTATTCTACACCCGATAAGTACCAATACGCAATGGTAAGAGGTTGATACCTTTTATATGAGTGACTGCATTTATATTTTTTTTTGTTCATCATTCAATTCAAAGGACCTATTTGAAAGAATTTTCCTTTAGTATTTCTGTCTTCCTTTTTTATAAACTTATTCAATCTATGGATAAAATATGATAAAGAACAATATTATTAAGACAATAAATACATTGTTACGCTTTCACATCAAAGTGAGCTATAGTAATTAATTTTTATTTCATTTAATGCCTATTGGTGTTCCAAAAGTTCCTTTTCGAAACCCTGGAGAGGAAAATGCATCGTGGATTGACATATAGTGCGACTTGTCAGATATATTTGGTCATATGGTATTTCCCCGTTCTCTTACCCGATCGAGATATCCCCTCTTTCGCCCAAGAAAGGTTGATTGAATCATCCAAAAATTTGGAGCGTGAAATGCAATGAAGTGCAATTCAATCTATTTTTTAGGGGGGTATACAGATTAATATTCTCAATTATAATAATTTATAATTTATGGTTGGCTTGGTTAGACCAAAAAAATGAAATATACAGGCTCCGTTTAGAAAAAAAAAAAACCAATTGGTAATATATCTATGATTACCACTTATATCATATTCTATTTATAAATAGAATATGATATTTATAAAGATTTTCCATTTATAATATATAATAATGATCTCAAACTGTTAATCAATCGAGTAATGTGATGGTGATGGATGCATTGAATATTTACTATTTGGCGGGAGACATGGAATAAATAAAAAAAGGAAGTCGTAGCAAAAAGACGTGGTATTGGGGCATTTGTCCTATATGTGCAAATCCAAATCGGGCAGATCTTTATTCGGAGTAGAGCCTAAACCTAAAAAAAGTTGAAAAAGACCGTTCAGGAACAAGAAAATTACATCGCGATTTGGATTGGATCCCGATGAAACAATACATCAATGAGAAGTTAGTCCGATAAGTTTAGTGAATTTTTTTTTTATTTATAGGTTTTTAATTTATATAGTTATATATTTATATAGTTATATATAAATTAAAACAGGCCAAAACTCATCTTTCTTGAAACATGAAAGAAAACGCTCCCCTTTGTTACAAGCTAAAAGGAGCCTGCTATGAATATGAAAAAAGAAAGAAAGCTAGAATCTACACATTGATTCTTTGTTTGTTTTCGCAATTTGTGTTGAACCGTATGCATCAAAAGGTGCCTGTACGGTTCCTAAGGGATACAATTTTATCCCAATCAACCGACTTTATCGAGAAAGATTACTTTTTTTAGGCCAACCGATTGATAACGAGATCTCGAATCAACTTATTGCTCTTATGGTATATCTCAGTATGGATAACGATACCAAAGATCTGTATTTGTTTATAAACTCTCCTGGCGGATGGCTAATACCCGGAGTAGCTATTTATGATGCTATGCAATTTGTGCGACCAGATATACAGACAGTATGCATGGGATTAGCCGCTTCAATGGGATCTTTTATTCTGGTCGGAGGAGAAATTACCAAACGTCTAGCATTCCCTCACGCTTGGCGCCAATGAGTTTTTTATTTGATTTGAGAGAAAAAAAGAAGACTATGCCTTCGCGCTATATGAAATATGAATATTAAGTAATAATAGCATGGCACTTCGAATTCGATATAAAAAGAAAAATTTTTCAAAATACTTACATTATGTATCGAAAGAGTAGTATGAGATAAAGGGTATTTCCAATTTTATCTGATCTATCGGAAGACCCATTTCAGCGTCACAAACTTTTTTGGTTTCACACCGAAGATAACAATATTTATGTTATGAAAGAATACGAAAAAAAAAAAGAAACTTTGGGATTGCTAAATAACAGACGAAATAATAAAGCAACGGAGCCATCATAGTATTTTTTAACTACTCCAAAAGGAAGGGTGGTTAGTGGATCATTTACCTATATGAATCTGATAGACCCTACAATATATGACATAAATATATAATAAAATATAACATAAATATACAACATATATTTATTTTTTTTTGCCTATTTCTTCGATGTAAGTAAGGTAAAAAAAAAGTAAAAGTGAATTCCATTGTAGAGCCGTATGCAATACGCAAAAGATGCCTGTACGGTTGTTCAATTCTATCTTTTTTTCGTACTATTTTTTTTTATTATTCTTTATCTCTTCGACTTTCATCATGCAAGATGGAGGAACTGTCTATTATGTTATATTATCAGGGTAATGATGCATCAACCTGCTAGTGGTTTTTATGAGGCACAGACGGGAGAATTTGTCCTGGAAGCGGAAGAACTACTGAAGCTACGCGAAACCATCACAAGGGTTTATGTACAAAGAACAGGCAAACCTTTATGGGTTGTTTCCGAAGACATGGAAAGAGATATTTTTATGTCAGCAACAGAAGCCCAAGCTCATGGAATTGTTGATCGGGTAGCGGTTAAAAAATAACAAAAACTAACAGAACAGGGATTTCACGCAAATCCGGGATTTGCGATTTTATCGTCTTACCGGGTTTAATATTCTATTAATTAATAATTCATCTATTAATATATAAATGATTCATAATCATCCGGTTAGGATCGATCTAAACCAGCTCATTATGTATATGATTCAACATGCCAACTATTAAACAACTTATTAGAAACACAAGACAGTCAATCAAAAATGTCACGAAATCTCCTGCTCTTAAGGGATGTCCTCAGCGACGAGGAACATGTACTAGGGTGTATGTGCGACTCGTTCAGATAATGTGCTAGGCCAAAAGAAAGAAAACAATTGATCCAGTATTGGCGATCAGTACCAATGAATAGGATAGAATGAAAGAAGCCCATTCACTATCTAAAACTAAAAAAGGTAAATCTAAAAATAAAAAAGATCTATCATATCTTTCTATTGTGTTATCAAATTTATGGTTTTCATTGGTGCTAAATCCAATCATTTCAATTTTTAATTTACGACGAGAAAGAATTCCCCATTGGTAGAAAAATTTATCCATTAAGCAGGGAAATCCTATTTAAAAAGCAGAAAGGTTATGCCCTTATTCTTGACTCTTGCAAGAACGGACTAACAGGGTCAGCTACTCAGCTAATCTTCATAATTAAATACCGTTACTGTATCGGTGGGTTTCGTTGTGAAAGACCTATTACTAGATAATTATGGGTAGAGCCAAAAAGTGTGAACTGTACAAGTTAACAATAACATTCATTAAATGAAAGAAGGGGCTCCGGTGTATAGAGAAGACCTCACCGTTTAAGAAGAAACCATAGAAACGATGGAACCCACTATACCCATTTATATTTACTACTTTTTGATTTACTATTTTATTTACTATGTTTTTTTTGATATTTAGTATCAAAAAAAATTTCTTATTTCGAGGCGAAAGCCTATAAAAAAAATCGTGGTCGGGAAGGTTATAGTAGCAAAAGCCATTGGAATTTTTTTTTATACATTGGAAGAATCCGTTTTGTTATTAATAGACTAGGAAAGGGGAAGGAAATAACTGAAAGAAAAGAAATCACTTAGTTATTCATCAAAGTTTCATTTATTCAATGACCAGAATTAAACGCGGATATATAGCTCGAAGACGTAGAACAAAAATTCGTTTATTTGCCTCAAGCTTTCGAGGGGCTCATTCAAGACTTACCCGGACTATTACTCAACAGAAAATAAGAGCTTTGGTTTCAGCTCATCGGGATAGAGATAGGCAAAAGAGAGATTTTCGGCGTTTGTGGATCACTCGGATAAATGCAGTAAGTCGAGACAATAATGTATACTATAGTTATAGTAGACTAATACACAATCTGTACAAAGGGCAGTTGCTTCTTAATCGTAAAATACTTGCACAAATAGCTATATTCAATAGGAATTGTTTTTATATGATTTCTAATGAGATCATAAAATAAGGAGATTGGAAGGAATCCGTTGGAATGTTTTATTTTAAATGGAGTTCCCTGGAGAATGAACTCCGGGAAGGTAGAGTAGAAATTAGTATGATAAAATATCATCCTATGAGAAAGTTATCAAAATGAACAAACACGTTCAATAAAAAAATATTTATTCTTCTTTCCCAATTCTTTTTTTTTCTTACGACACGATAATCAAATAATCAAATCTGGATTCTCATATTTTTCGAACAAAACGTAAATTTGCGTTTGAGTTCGGATTGGAATTTGATTCAATTGAAGAATTATTTATTTTTAGTTCTCAGACCTGTAGTTCTAGTGGTCGACTCGCTTCTTTCAAATTGTTTCTCATTATTAAGAAAAGGTAACGAAGATAAAATACGAGCTTGTTTTATAGCAACGGTAATTAATCGTTGTTGTTTTAAAGTCAATCTATTCACCCGTCTAGATAATATTTTTCCTTGTTCACTAATAAATCGACTAATTAAACTCATGTTTCGATAATCAATTCGATCCCCCGATTGGATCGGGGGCAAACGCCTACGAAAAGATCGCTTGGATTTAAGAAAGAATCGCTTGGATTTATCCATGGTTTGTTTATTCCTTATCCCGAAAATCCTACTCCTATTTCGATCGGATCAAAACAAAAACGATCAAAAAAGATTTAGAATTAATAAATAGGATTTGTTTATATTTAATATATGTTATAGAAATTGTTATGTTATATATAACATGTCGTTTTTCATCTTCCTTGGATTGGAAGGCGGACACGGAGGCGATCGGTTCGATCTATTTCTTTATTTCACTGTGAATCGTATGTTTGTAACAAAAGGGACAGAATTTTCTCAATTCTAATCGACTGGGCGTATTATGTCGATTCTTTTGAGTAATATATCTGGAAATGCCCATTGATTTTTTATTAACACGATTTCGAACACAAGCGGTACATTCCAAAATAACCGTTACTCGGACATCTTTACCCTTGGCCATGAACCTCCTTTGGGTTTTTGACTGACTCCATTTTTCTATTTTCCAATCCGAAGGGAAGAAGAAGAAAGGAACGAAAAAAATAAAATAAAAGTTGCTAACTCTAAATCAAATTATGAAAGATTTCGTTTCAATTTCAATCAATCAATAATCACTATAGTAATAATAAGGACTATAATGATTTCTGACTCTATTTAGACTTTATAAATGTAAATCGCTGTACAGTATTTCATTTAAGTATCTTGTATGATATTGTTGCTACAGCCATCACATTTCCGTTTATAAAAAAAAGAAGAGAAGGAGAGGGATTAGTCACAGATATTTGATTGTATCTCTAATCTTCTTCACCCCCCCCCCATCTCACTAACTAGAATGAAAAAAAAGGAAATATCAACGCATCCGGAAATAAACGATTGATCTCTATCAATAAACCCGCTAAAGACCCGAACCATAGAGTACTTACTACCGGTGCCACGGAGAGGTATGTTTTTAGATCTCGCATTGAAAATCCTCCTTCTTTTTATTGTAATTTTATTCTAAAATGTAATAAATAATGGTAATACATATATGACCCGATGTGTATATGTAGTTAACTACTGACCACTTATATTTGTACGCAGAATCCCTAATTCAAATTGAAATGTACAACGATTCAGTACAGTAGATAGTCGATATTCCTTTTCTTAAAACAAAAAAATAAGTTCCTTTTTACTTCTACTTGAGAATTCCCGAAAAAGTGTTCTTTTTTTTACTTTACGGCGGGTTTCATCTTTATTTAATACGTATATAGTATAAGTCTTTTATTACTATATGTTATATGATATATGAGACCAAAAAGAAGAAATAGCAAGATAGTTTGTGTATATTAATGGAAGAAATAAAGATGTGGAAAACAAGACAGAGATTCTCTAGAATGACACTGTAGGCCAATTGAAAGGGATGTAGCGCAGCTTGGTAGCGCGTTTGTTTTGGGTACAAAATGTCACGGGTTCAAATCCTGTCATCCCTACCTATTCTTTATGGGCAGTAACGGGGGATCAATTGAAATTGATTAAAATTGGATATACAAAATAAATCTTTAATTTTATTATATTATTTATGATAGTATATACATGCAAGACGAATTGGGTCACAAAATAAAATGATTTTTGTGATAATAAAGCGCTCTTAGTTCAGTTCGGTAGAACGTGGGTCTCCAAAACCCGATGTCGTAGGTTCAAATCCTACAGAGCGTGATTCCATTCTTGTTATTTGTTCGTTTGAAAATTAGACTGAAAAACTTGAACAGCAATCTGAATTTGACCTCCTGTAGATTAAAGAAAGTAGGAGGTCAATCAAAAAAAAAAAAAAGAGATGTTAATTAATCAAAGGTCCAATTGATCACCGCGTCTGTATTGTAAATATGCAGTTACGAATAATCCAGCCAAAGTAATAGGAATTAGACCTAAGACAATTCCAAATAGAAAAACTTCAATCATTTCAATTTCTTTGAACGCAGAAAAGGAGAGGTAATATCTATCCTTAAATATTAATCCGTATTACCCATGAATTCAATGACCAAGAATTGGAAATTGACCGGGTAAGGAACTATAGAATATATGAACTACCACAGAAGGATTTTTTTTAGGAATGGTTCATGCAATTAATTTCAAATAAGTCGTATCTTGTTTAGACCGATAAATAGAGCCGAGGTTATAGTCAAAGCTGCTAGTAGAAAACCGAAATAACTAGTTATAGTAAGCATGAAGAGGATAAATTTTAATTAAATATGTTTTTTTTTTATGCATATGTTTATAAAGCACTTCCCTAAGTTTCCATTTTTGAAAGATACGAGGATAAGCAAAAATACCAATTGAAAGGATAAGTTCAATTGAAAGTTTTCGATTCAGCAATTATTATAATTATAGATGGTA